TGGAAAAGTGGAAACAAGACCAGATATAATTTGATCATTTTGAGCAAATCCAAAATCTTTATAGACGAAACCAATCATTAGTTCCCAACCATGGGTTGAATGGAATCCTATACATAAATCAGTTAATAGAAGAATAGAAAAAGCTTTTATTGTGTCACTTAAATTATAGATAAATTCTCGAACCCAAGAGTTAATAAGAACAAGTTCTTGATTACCAAGAATAGAATAACCGCTCAGAATAAAGAAACAGATTATATTGGTAGAGAAGTGCAAAATCGTATTCATATGATCTTCGTTATGCGTTTTGATTAACTGGATTGTTTCTTTATAGATTCCAGTACGAAGATTTTGTAGATGTGTTTCCGGACATTCCTTTAACATTTCATCTAACAAAAACAGTTCCTCAAATTCAATAAATTTTTTTAGAATACTCTTTTCTTGACTATCATTCAAGAAAATTTCGGATTGCCTAATATTCCACCAATTGATAAACCAAGATTCCAGACTTTTCTTAAATGTGAAAGAGATACACCAGGGCAAAAAGACTATAGATGTAAGATATAGAAGGGGAATAAATGCTTTCTTTTTTGTCATTTTTCCTCTTTAATTAACTCAATTTCATCTCATTCCTCAACTCTATATGATAAAAATCTTTCTATCAAGAATAAGTCTATTACAAGTCATAGAGCTTATATATATAAATATATATTCTATTCTCTCATTTTTTTGAGTTGCAATTCGAAAGTTAGTCCTTGCCTTGTTTAATTTAGAAAGAATACATAAATCGAATAAGAAATCAAAAGAATTCACTGTCAATTCTAATTTCGAAACCAAATAATGCTCCATCTATAAAAATGGAAATATTTTGAAAAAAAAAAAGAAATTTTTTTTTTCAAAATATTTCAATCGGTAAATAAATAGGACAATTCTGAAACTTTTTGTACAATTTCTAGTTAATTCCAATTCTTAGAAGTATAAAAACGGTACCTCCAAAAACCTAGATACTTCGGAAGCTTTATCTGCAATTTGTAGTGGAATCAAATCATCTTCAATGCGAGTCAAAGGAATAAACCCATGTTCTATGGTTTCCATATAAACGATATCATAAGTAAGGGTACGATTAAAAAAACTCTCTTTAATAAATCCTATTCTGATGGATTGAATCTCTTCCATAGGTATTTCGAGAATAATACGACGATTTTTTCCGGGAAATCCCCAACGAAAAAAACATACTTTTTTCTCTTTTTTATCGAACATATCATAACCACCACCTACATCCCACAAAATAATGCACCACAAATAAAAACTAATAAAGAGACCCCCGATTCCATAGAAACACATCGTGGCCCCTTGTGGAATAAATGGAAAATAAATATAGTCCGGAATAAATGGAAAATCACGAATTTCCTCGGACAAAAAGAAAAAATCCATACCAAGATAACTGAAAACAGCAACCGATAACAATCCTAATGAGCCTAATAAAATGATAAAGGCCCAAAAGTAATTGCTTAGTTTTCGAGACCCCGTTATAGAATATACCAATAGATCTTCCAATCTTAGAATTATTTTTTGCATAAATCTCTCCTCCTTTCCATTTAAAAAAAGAATTCATTTTTTTGAATTTGCACTTACTAATTTTATTACCTTTACTAACTTTATTACCTTTGGTTCTAAAGTAACTTGGCACTATTTTAATGTAAACCTTTGAGATGAATTTCTCGAATTGCTTCCAGATGGAAAAAAATATATGAGATTTGTTCCTACTAACCGTATCTAAAAAATCTTATTTTTTTGAACATGAAGAAATAAAGAAGTCATTGCAATTGCCGGAAATACTAGACCCACTAAAGGAATAAAAATGGAAGGAAAGTTTATCATAAAATGTGTACCTCTATTTACAATTTGTACCTTATATATATATAGATTATTGTTATTTTATATTTTTTATTCGTATTTATTTTATTTGGATCGTATATAATCACTAGAATTCCTATATATTTATACTAAGTATATAGGAATTCTAGTGATTATAGCTAAGTCTACATATATAGTTAATTAACTATATATGTATATGTAGACTCTATATGTAGAACAAAATAAATTAATTGATTTAACCTTCTATTTCGAAAAGAAACAAACATATGTATGATAATAGACCCTTTGACTTTTCTTATTCTTAGTATTTTTTATTCTTTTATTACTTTGATACTGTATGTTTTCGTTTTTCATTTTTAGTCAAAGAAAAGAAATTATGGAATTGAAATAACTCACCCAGAACTCCCTTTAAAAGATTACGCGGTACGATTGAATCAAATAAGCCTTTGTGAAATAAATATTCAGCCGCTTGCGAACCTTCGGGTACTGCCTTATTCAATGTTTGTTCAATTACTCTTTTACCAGCAAACGCAATATAAGCATTTGGTTCGGCAATAATGATATCCCCCAACATGCCAAAACTAGCTGTTACCCCACCTGTAGTAGGAGATGTAAGGATTGATACATAGAATAACTTTTTATTTGTTTGATAATCATATAAAGCAGAAGAGATTTTAGCCATTTGCATCAAGCTCAAACTTCCTTCTTGCATACGTGCCCCTCCAGACGCACATATCAGAATAAGAGGTAAAAGTTGATTGGTAGCATATTCTACCAAACGGGTGATTTTCTCACCTACTGCGGATCCCATACTACCCCCCATAAACTGAAAATCCATAATTCCAATTGCTACAGGAATACCATTTAGTTGACCCGTACCTGTTTGAACAGCCTCAGTTAATCCAGTTTTTAGTTGATAAGAATCAATACGATCTTTATAAGGTTCCTCTTCGGAATGAAATTCAATGGGATCCAGAGAAATCATGTCTTCATCCATAGGATTCCAAGTACCAGGATCAATCGAAAGTTCGATTCTATCGGAACTGCTCATTTTCAAATGATATTCGCAGTGTTCACAAATATTCATTTTTGATTTCAAAAATTTTTTATAATTTAACCCATAACAATTTTCACATTCAATCCATAAATGCTTATATTTTTGAGTTTCATCGGAATTATTAGAACTTTCTCCAATAGTCGAATTATGATCATTTGTATCATTCGGGCTAGTTATTATATTTGTATCATTCGTGCTAGTTATTATACTAGAACTAGAATTCTCGCTTTCACTAGAATTTCTGCCCTTACCAAAAATGTAACTATAAAAATAACTGTCATTGTATTTGTCACTATCACCTAAAATGAAACTCTCAATACAGATTTGATAATAAAGATAACTATCAATGCAACTATTAATGTTATTATTCCAACTATATTTAGTATCATCCATGTAATGATCGTCATCACTCTTAGAAACATTATTCATATAGCTAGAAAAAAAACTTTCCTGTTCACTTAGGAAAGGCTGATCATTGTCAATCTTCAAAGTTTGATTTTCAATATCTAAATATATGGAATAACTGTTCCTCTTATTATCTCTAACTAAAAAAGTTTTATCCGATATTAAATTCTGGATGTTTCTGACACCTACTAAATAATCAAAATAACTGTAACTAGAATTATCATTATCATTCCAACTATGCATTTTTTTATTCATATCGGTTAAAATTTTTGGGTCTTCTTCACTTACACCGGTACTTTCAATAGGACCGAGACTATCCATTGATTTACTTAATTCACACCTGTATTCGAACTTCCTATTAAACAACATAGAATTGAACCACCATTTTTCCATAGAGTTTTTTCCTCTATTTTCATAAAAATATAATAGATGAATAGTCATTGGATGAAAAATAATAGAAATATTCCATTTTTAATATTCTATCTCATGTATTTACTATCAAAAAAGTATATAAATTCGATAATTAGGATTAGTAACTAATAATAAAGAGTGAGTAGATATTTTAAATAAATGATAATAAAATAATAAAAAATAATGAAAAAATACCACCTCATTGGGGGTAATGTATTTATAAGTCGAATTACTTCATTTAGTGGTTATTCATTTGCTTTTTCCTATATTCTATCTTTTATCTTTATACATTTTTTTTCATTTTGTTTTGAAAATAGATGAAAATTGCATTTATTTTTTTGGCTTATAGAAAATAACATTCTATATAAACAAAAAAAAATAAAAAATTAGGTATGAAGATAACAAGAGAGCGGGGGGGATAAAAGAAAAAAGAGTTTTATAAATCTATATATAAGTCATCCGCACCCCCCCTTTTTTTATTTCATTAATTGAATTTCATTTGTTGATTCGAGCTAAGTTCCAAAAAAACGCCTGCCCTTTTTGAAATATCCTGAACAGTTCCTGTAGGTTGAGCGCCTTGTTCAAGGAAATATAGAATAATAGGAATATTTAAATAGGTTTGATTCTTTATTGGATCATAAAAACCGACTTTCCGAAGATCTCTTCCCTCTCTTCGGGATCGAACATCGATTGCAACGATTCGATAAACGGCTCATTGGGATAGATATAGATGAATAATGCACCCCCCCTAGAAACGTATAAGAAGTTTTATCCTCGTACGGCTCGGGAAAATTTAAAATTATATGTATGTATAAAAATGGAATGTCAAATAGATCAATAAAATCATCAAATCAATTAAACTATGACTTAAGTGTTTTTTTCGTATTTTATTTCTGAAAAAACTCCTCATATTTGTAACCCCATAACTCAAATTGGATAATTCTCAAATAACTAAAAAGAAAATAAACCCTTTAGCTATTTCATTTATTGAGTGGTCTCTACCCCCTTTTCTTGCCCGTTTTTTTTTATAATCTATTTTTTTTTCTAATTCTAATAGAATTATAGAATTAATGAGACAATTTGAAAATGGTATTTACTTGTTCCATGATCTTTTCGCTTTTCTTTGAATCATTGGGTTTAGACATTACTTCGGGAATCTTCAATCTTTTTAAAAAAATGGCAGCAACATACCATTTTTTTTGAATTTCTCTGAAAGAATCATACAAATAAATAGAGGGTTAATTCCCGCGGATACACTTTGGATCGAAATAGTTTTACTAATTCCAACAATTTTTTTGAACCTTGCTCCAATTTGATCCTTTCGATTTTTCTATCAAAAATATACTTACGAAGTTGTTCTAACTTATTAATTTTCACTAACCTTAGATACTTGCCCCTGAGAAATGAATAAACTCGAGCTCCATCATGTACTATTTACATCATCAACCCCTTTCCTGTCCCAAAAATAAGAAGTTCTAGTGAAACAGAACAAATGATGTCGAGCCAAGAGCATGTTGATTTCTATATACTAGGAAAATGGCGGATGTAAGAATCCACAGCTAATCTAATCATGTCTTTCAAGTCGCACGTTGCTTTTTACCACATCGTTTTAAACGAAGTTTTACCATAACATTCCTTTAGCTTGGATCCAGTATGTAATTGATTCAATTATGGAATCGTGAATAGTCATTGATTCAATCGATATAGAATAATTTATCCTTTTTACTTTACGTCTGTGTTTTTATTCTATATAACGAAAACCATAAAGTAAAGATGTAAAAAAATGAAAATGAACTCGATATTGTATTAATAATTTGTAAAGTAGAAAAAAATGGGAATTCAAAAAAAAGGGGGGGGGATAATCTTTATTTTGATATAAAATTTGTACTCAAATATGATATACATCAGGAATGCATATACTCTGGGACGGAAGGATTCGAACCTCCGAATAGCGGGACCAAAACCCGTTGCCTTACCACTTGGCCACGCCCCATTTTCGATTTGACACTAATAAACACTATTATTGATATTGGTTGTTCGTCAATTCCACCAGTTCCAAAATTTCTATAGAAAAAATGGTTGCTAGGATTTTGATATGCGTATGTATCTATATATACATAGCATAAAACTAAATTTATTGATCATTACATAGAATTCAATTAAGATATTGTATAGAAGTATGATTTCTTCTATTTCAGAATAAAAAGATTTTGAACTAGATAAGTTCAAATCAAAGAAGGATTTTGGCGGGTCTTATCTTATTTGATTCATTTTTTTTAGTTTTATTCATATAATATTAATTTATTGGATTTATTATTGTATTTTTTTTTATTTATTAATATATAATAAAAAAATACAATAATAAATCCAATTCTAATTCAAAAAAAGCAAAAATAATTTTTATTTTCTTAAAGAACAAAATGTTTGTTATGCTTAATATCTTTAGTTTAGTCTGTATTTGTATTCACTCCGTCCTTTATTCAAGTAGTTTTTTCTCGGCGAAATTGCCCGAAGCCTACGCTTTCTTGAATCCAATTGTAGATATTATGCCAGTAATACCTTTACTCTTTTTTCTCTTAGCTTTTGTTTGGCAAGCTGCTGTAAGTTTTCGATGAGATCTTTAATTTGAGTAATGTCTTAAAAAAATTCAGAATTTTTTAGAAAACGAAAATGCGAACATTTTAATAATTTAAAAGATCAGATAAGTTTTACAGTGTGAATTCTCGATTCTAATATTGAAATTTTTGGGTATATACAAAAAAAAAAATACGGATCATATCCTCATCTACGTTTTTCAATCGAAAAATACGAATTCTATTATTCGATTTGAGCCCATCACCAATCACCAATATAATACCTAGATTGCAGATATGAAAGAGGATTTTTTGTAATAGTAATTATTGATAATTGTAATAAAAGGCTTGACTCTTATTACAAACCCAGTCCATTTCCGAAACTCATATATACCTAAAAATCCATTCATTTTTTAGAAACTTAGTATTAAAAGAAACAAAATGTTTAATATAAGAGAATCTATTCTCTTTCTTTGTCGTTTTTTTAATTATCTTGGAGATTTTATAATGCTTACTCTAAAACTATTTGTTTACACGGTAGTGATATTCTTCGTTTCTCTTTTCATATTCGGATTCCTGTCTAACGATCCAGGGCGTAATCCAGGACGTGAAGAATAAAAAAATGTATTCTGTGTTTTTATTGCTTGTGCTGGATTTTGAAATATTTTTAGGATTTTATCTATTTTATATCTTTAACTATTAAATAAAAAATTAAACAAACAAAGAAGTTCCAAAAGTTCAAAAGAAAAAAAATACCAAATCATCAACGGAAACGGAAAGAGAGGGATTCGAACCCTCGGTACAAAAATTTGTACAACGGATTAGCAATCCGACGCTTTAGTCCACTCAGCCATCTCTCCCCAATTGAAAAAATAGAATTACTTTGTTTATGTTATATCACATAAACAAGAAGAAGGAAGAAGCTTGAAAAAAAAAAGAGACTTCTCTCTTTTTTTCTATTTAATTTCTACTCATTATTATATATAATTATATATATATTTTGGATTTCTTTTTTTGTCTTTTTCTACAGCCAAAGAGCCCGGCCAGTATCTAGTCGGGCTCTTTTTATTCCCATGAATATTGAATAATAATGATTTATTTGACAAAAAAAATACTTGTAATTTAAACACGATAAAACATAAAAAATAAATATGGATTTATTCCTATGATATAAAACAA